CTTTTTTTTTTTGTTTTAATATTCATTATTATTTTCATTAGATTAGTTTACTCAACTCACGAGTTGCTCAATAAATCTGTTGATTTGGAATCACAGGATGGGTAGATGTCACAGATGATGAATTGATTTCTTCCCTATGTCACTATATTTTTCTTCGTCTGTAATGATTGATTGATGAATCAAAAATTTTCAATTGTATCTTTCAAGTGGTATTTTTGTTTATCTTCCTATTTTTTTTTCTCAAAAATGGAAACTTAGGGAAGTGCTTTATAAACATATGTATAAAAAAAAGAAAATATTTCATTTAGCTTCTTTATGCCCATTATAACTAGTTATTTCGGTTTTCTACTAGCGGCTTTAACTATAACCTCAGCTCTATTTATCGGTCTGAGTAAGATACGACTTATTTGATTTGAAATTTTGAAATGAATTGGAAATTTTGGGATATTCTATAGTTCCTTACCGTGTCAATTTCCAATTCTTGGTCATTGAGATTAATGGTCAATACAGATTAATATTTAAGTATAGATATTACCTCCCCCTTTCTCTTTCAAACAAATTAAAATGATTGAAGTTTTTCTATTTGGAATCGTGTTAGGTCTCATTCCTATTACTTTGGCTGGATTATTCGTAACTGCATATTTACAATACCGGCGTGGTGATCAGTTGGACCTTTGATTAATTAACATCTCTTTGTTTATTGACCTCCTATTTCTTTGTTTTAATCCTAATCCACAGGAGGTCAAATTCATACTTTAGACTGCTGTTCAATTATTTCAGTGTCATTCTCGATCTAACAAGAATGGAAATGGAATCACGCTCTGTAGGATTTGAACCTACGACATCGGGTTTTGGAGACCCGCGTTCTACCGAACTGAACTAAGAGCGCTTAATTTTCATAAAGAATTTTACGTGACCCCAATACATCGTGCATGCATATACTATATCAATATATATTGATATATTGATATTGAGTATGTATGTCCAATTTGAATCGTGATCCCTTGTTACTGCTCATACGATAAGTAATAGTTAGGGATAGGGATGACAGGATTTGAACCCGTGACATTTTGTACCCAAAACAAACGCGCTACCAAGCTGCGCTACATCCCTTTCAATTGGTTTCCAGTGTCATTGGAAAGAATCTTTGTTTTGTTTTCTACATTTTTCTTTTCTCCGTTGATATATATAATATATATATATATCAATTATCCTGTCATTTTTCTTTCTTTTTAGTTTCATATCCTATATTATAGGATATGAAACTAAAAAGAAAAATATTCTATAGAATCTATAGAATAAGAATAAAATAAGAATATTTAATTAAATAAAAAATAGAATATATAGAGTATAATAATAAAAATAATAATCTATAATAAAGAATATTCTATTATATTCTAGAATATAGACTATATACTCTATATAATAATAATAGTAATTGAATTAAGAATAATCAAATTCTTATAATAATCAAAATTATAATAATAAAAGACTTATTATATTATGAAATAAAAAGAAATAGGAAATTTTCCCCTAAAACGGAAAAATATTTTTAGGGAATGCTCGGGCAGAAATAGACCTTTTTTTAACAAAAAAAAAGATATCTAATGAATCGTTGTACATTTCAATTTGAATTAGGAATTCTGCCGACAAATACAAGTGGTTATTAACTAAATAATCATCTGATCATATTCCTATATGTAATTATGTATTAATGTAATTATGTATTAAAAATTACAATAAAGAATAAAAAGAAGGAGGATTTTAAATGCGAGATCTAAAAACATATCTCTCCGTGGCACCAGTGGTAAGTACTCTATGGTTCGGGGCTTTAGCGGGCCTCTTGATAGAGATCAATCGTTTATTCCCAGATGCATTGATATTCCCCTTTTTTTCATTCTAGTTATTGGCACGGGAAGGGGTGAAGAAAATTAGAGATCCAATCAAATATCTGTGATTAATCCCCTCTTCTTTATTTCTTTTTTTTTTTTAGAATTAGAATAGACTAAGTTAGAAAAGAGAAAGAATAAAGGCGGATTCGGCCTCAGCGAAACTCGGAATCTGGCCCAGGCTTCAATTCCATTTCTTTTAATAATAGAGTGATACCAGAAATGGAATTGCTAGGACGGGGGCAACAATATCATACAAGAGACTTAAATGAAAACTGAAATACTGTACTGTGATTCGAAATATAGTTCGAAATCATTGTATTACTTAATTATTACTGTACTATATTAATTGGAACGAAATCTTTCATAATTTGATTTCAAATTCTCAACTTCTACTTTTTTTGTTCCTTTCTTCTTTTTCGCTTCGAATCCGAAAATAGAAGAGTTAAGTGAATCAAAAACCCAAAGGAGGTTCATGGCCAAGGGTAAAGATATACGAGTAAGGGTTATTTTGGAATGTACCAGTTGTGCTCAAAATAGTTTTAATAAGGAATCAAGAGGTATTTCCAGATATATTACTCAAAAGAATCGACACAATACGCCTAGTCGATTGGAATTGAGAAAATTCTGTCCCTGTTGTTGCAAACATATGATTCACGCAGAGATAAAGAAATAGATAAAATTGATCGCGTCTGTGTCACCCTTCCAAAGAACATTCAAAATGATCTATTTTTCATATATATTCTATAAATTATATATAGAACATTTTATAACATATATTTCACTATATAACAACATATATTAAAAAATAAATAAGTAAAAAGAAAGTAAGAATATAAATAAAACAAATCCCTTTTTGTAAGAAATAGGATTTTCGGGATAGGAATAAACAAACCATGGATAAATCTAAGCGACTCTTTCTTAAATCCAAGCGATCTTTTCGTAGGCGTTTGCCCCCGATTCAATCGGGGGATCGAATTGATTATAAAAACATGAGTTTAATTAGTCGATTTATTAGTGAACAAGGAAAAATATTATCTAGACGCGTGAATAGATTGACCTTAAAACAACAACGATTAATTACGATTGCTATAAAACAAGCTCGTATTTTATCTTCGTTACCTTTTCTTAATAATGAAAAAAGATTTCTTAATAATGAAAAACAATTTGAAAAAAGCGAGTCGACCACTAGAACTACTGGTCTTAAAAAAAAAAAATAAAGTTACTCTTCAATTGAATTCAAATTTGAATCTAAACTCAAATCAAATGTGGATTGATGTTTTGTTCGAAAACTACGACAATCCAATTTGGGTTGTTGTGTTGTAAGAAAAAAGATAATCGGTGAAGAAGAATAAATCTTTTTTTTTATTGAACGTGGTTGCTCATTTTGATGATTTTATCATAATCATATGAATTCTATTTTATCATACAAATCTCTACTCTACTACCCTCCCGGAGTTCAGTCTCCGGGGAATTTTTATTTTATGATCTCGTTGGCAATCATAAAAAGACAATTTCCTTTTAATATTGCTATTTGTGCAACTATTTTACGATTAAGAAGCAATTGCCTCTTGTACAGATTATACATTAAATTACGATAACTATGGTATATTTTTTTTGGATTCTCACCAATTACTGCATTTATTCGACTGATCCACAAACCGCGAAAATCTCTTTTTTTCCTATCTCTATCCCGATGAGCCGAAACCAAAGCTTTTATTTTCTGTTGAGTAATAGTTCGAGTAAGTCTTGAATGAGCCCCGCAAAAGCTTGATGTAAATAAACGAATTTTTGTCCTCCGTTTCCGAACTATATATCCTCGTTTAATTCTGGTCATTGAATAAATGAGACTTTGATGAATAACTATTTGATTTCTTTTCTTTCAGTTATTCTTTTCCCCTTCCTAGTCTATTAATAACAAAAAATAGATTCTTCCAATGTATAAAATCAAAATTCCAAAGGCTTTTGCTACTATAACCAACCTTCCCAACCACGATTTTTTTCTTTTTATTTCTTATTTCTAAGGCATTTAACCTCGAAATAAGAAATTGTATTGATACTAGGTATCAAAAAAACATAGTAAATTATATAGAAATAGATAAAGAAATGGTGGGTTCCATCGTTTCTATAATTACTTTTTAAACGGCGAGGTCCTCTATATACACCGGAGCCCCTTCCTTCATTTAATCAATGTTATTGTTAACTTGTACAGTTCACACTCTTTGGCTCTACTCATGAAATATCTAGTAATAGGTCTTTCACAACGAAATCTAGCTATACAGTAACGGTATTTAAGTATGAAGATTAGCTGGGTAGTTGACCCTCTTAGTCCGTTCTTGCAAAAATAAGGGCATAATTTTTCCTCTTTTTAATTGAAATAGGATTTTCCCCGCTTAATGGATAACCAGTTGCTACCAATGGGGAAGTCTTTCTCATCTTAAATTACAAATTGAGGTGATTGGGTTTGCACCAATCGAAACCATAAATTTGATACACAATAGAAGAATATATATATATATTTTAATAGATTTTTTTTTAAGTTAAGATAGTGTGAATGGAGTTCTTTCATTCATTATCTTAACCGATCACCGATACTGGAATAATTTGTTTCCTTTCTTTTGTCTTAGTCTATGATCTGAACGAGTCGCACATACACCCTAGTACACGTTCCTCGGCGCTGAGGGCATCCCCGAAGAGCGGGGGATTTCGTGACATTTCGGATTGGCTGTCTTGTGTTTCTAATAAGTTGTTTCATAGTTGGCATGGTGAGTCGTATACATAATGAGCTGGTTTAGATCAATCCTAACCCGATTTAATGAATTATTTCTATTAATAGATTAATTAATAGAAATAATTCATTAAATCGGGTAATAAGATTAAGAAAAGATAAAATAAAATCTCAAATCGTGTAGTTGCGAAGAATCCCTGTTGCAAATTTTTTATTCAACCGCTACAAGATCAACAATTCCGTGGGCTTGGGCTTCTGCTGCTGACATAAAAACATCCCTTTCCATGTCTTCGGATATAAGCCATAAGGGTTTGCCCGTTTTTTGTACATAAACCCTTGTGATAGTTTCGCGCAGTTTCAGTAGTTCTTCCGCTTCCAGGATAAATTCTCCCGCTTGTGCCTCATAAAAAGAACTAGCTGGTTGATGGATCATTACCCTGATGATAGAACATAATAAAGGTTTCCTCTATCTCGCACGATAAGGCGAGAGAGATAAATAATAAAAAAAACAAACAAAGATAGAATTGGACAACTGTACAGGCATCTTTTGCCTATTGCATACGGCTCTACTATGGAATTGATTTTCATCGAAGAAATATAAAATATACTGGGCCTATCAGGCCCAGATCAGTAAATGATCCAATAACCATCCCTCCTTTTTTAGAGTATTTCAAAAAATACTATGATGGTTCCTTTGCTTTATTATTTCGTCTGTTATTCAGCAATCTCCAAGTTTCTTTTTTTTTCAAATAGTTATGAAAGAATATGAAAAAATATTTTTTTTTTTCATATTCTTTCATAACATAACATAAATATTGTTAAAAGCTTTCCGGTGTGAAAACTGAAAACAAAAAACTTTGTGACACTGAAATACTAGGCTCCCGATAGATCAGATAAAATCGTAAATACGCTTTTTTCATACTACTTTTTCGATACATAATGGAATGGTTTTGAAAAAAAAAACAAAAAAAAATTTGCATATCGAACTCGAAGTGCCATGCTATTATTACTTAATATTCATATGGCGAAGGCATAGTCTTTTATTTGAGAAAGAAAAGACTCATTGGCACCAAGCGTGAGGGAATGCTAGACGTTTGGTAATTTCCCCTCCTGCCAAAATAAAGGATCCCATTGAAGCGGCTAATCCCATGCATACTGTCTGTACATCTGGTTGTACAAATTGCATAGTATCATAAATAGCTATTCCGGGTATTACCCATCCGCCCGGAGAATTTATAAACAGATACAAATCTTTGTTATCGTGCTCTATACTGAGATATACCATAAGGCCAATAAGTTGATTCGATATTTGACTATCAACCTCTTGGCCTAAAAAAAGTAGTCTTTCCCGATAAAGTCGGTTGATTAGGATACAATTTTATCCCTTAAGAGCCGTACATGCACCTTTTGATGCATACGGTTCACCAAAAATCGCAAAAAGGAATCAATGTGTAAATTTCAACGCTCTTTCCTTTTTCATAATGGACTTTTTCGAACTTCTAACGAAAGGTCTTTTTCTTACATTTTTCAAGAAAGACGACTTTTGACCCCTTATATCTATATTATATATCTATATTATATCTATATTAATTTATATTCTATTATAATAGAATATAAGAAAAAAAAAAAATAAAAAAAAATAATGTACTAACCTTATTGAACTAACTTCTCATTGATGTATTGTTTTCATCGAGATCGGATCCAAATCGCAATGTAATTTTCTTGTTTCTGAATGAGCTTCTTCAATTCTTTAATTCTTTTAGGTTTCTGTTCCTACTCGGAGTAAAGATCTGCCCGATTTGGATTTGCACATATAGGACAAATACTGCAATACCACGTCTTTTTGCTACGACTTCCCTTTTTCTGAATTTCTTATTTCATGTTTTCTGCAAAATATATGACATGATAGAAAAAATATATGACATGATAAAAGTAGTAATCGTAGATATATTACCAATTGGTTTTTTTTCTAAACAGAGCCTGGATGCTTCACTTTATTGGTCCAAGCAAGCCAACCATAAATTATTCTAAATTTAGAATAGTAATCTGGATACCCCCCCCAAAAAAAAACCAAAAAATCGATCTAATTGCACTTCATTACACTTCACGCTCAAAATTTTTGATGATTCAATCAATCTTTTTGGGGGTGAAAGAGAGGATATCTCGATCGGGGGAGAGAACGGGGAAATCCCATATGGCTCAATATATCTGAAAAGTCACACTATATGTCAACCCAAGATGCATCTTCCTCTCCAGGACTTCGAAAGGGTACTTTTGGAACACCAATAGGCATTAAATGGAGAAAAAGAATGAAGTAGAATATCTCACTTTGATGTGGAAACGTAAGAATGGGTTTATTGTGTTAAAAATGATTTGTCTTTATCATATTGTATTTATAAATCATAAATAAAAAGGGAAGACCAAATGAATAAAGGAAAGTTCTTACGAATAGGTCCTTTGAGTGATAAACAAATATGTCTGCATTCATTGATATAAACACTCATATAAAATAGGGCAACCCCCCCCACCATTGCGTATTGTTACTTATCGGGTATAGAATAGATCTGCTTCTTTTTGTTCCTACGAAGATAATTGTTCCATTATTACTAAAAAACTAGAACAAATATTAATCCTTTACCCGAGAGAATCTACTGAAAAAAAAAAAGGGGGGGTCCATAGTATAATTTTTTCCAGTGCAATAAAGTTACATAGTGTCTATTTTTTGTTGATATAAGAGGTATTCTCATGGGTTTGCCTTGGTATCGTGTTCATACCGTTGTATTAAATGATCCCGGCCGTTTGCTTTCTGTCCATATAATGCATACAGCTCTGGTTGCTGGTTGGGCCGGTTCGATGGCTCTATATGAATTAGCAGTTTTTGATCCCTCTGATCCTGTTCTTGACCCAATGTGGAGACAGGGTATGTTCGTTATACCCTTCATGACTCGTTTAGGAATAACCAATTCGTGGGGCGGTTGGAGTATCACAGGGGGGACTATAACGAATCCGGGTATTTGGAGTTACGAAGGTGTGGCCGGGGCACATATTGTGTTTTCGGGCTTGTGCTTTTTGGCGGCTATCTGGCATTGGGTCTATTGGGATCTGGAAATCTTTTGTGATGAACGTACAGGAAAACCTTCTTTGGATTTGCCAAAAATTTTTGGAATTCATTTATTTCTTGCAGGGGTGGCTTGTTTTGGTTTTGGCGCATTTCATGTAACAGGATTGTATGGTCCTGGAATATGGGTGTCCGATCCTTATGGACTAACCGGAAGGGTACAACCCGTAAATCCCGCATGGGGTGTGGAAGGTTTTGATCCTTTTGTTCCGGGGGGAATAGCCTCTCATCATATTGCAGCAGGAACATTGGGCATATTAGCGGGCCTTTTCCATCTTAGTGTGCGTCCACCCCAACGTCTATACAAAGGATTGCGTATGGGAAATATTGAAACCGTCCTTTCCAGCAGTATCGCTGCTGTCTTTTTTGCAGCTTTTGTTGTTGCTGGAACTATGTGGTATGGTTCAGCAACTACCCCGATTGAATTGTTTGGTCCCACTCGTTATCAATGGGATCAGGGATACTTCCAGCAAGAAATATATCGAAGAGTTGGTGCTGGGCTAGCCGAAAATCAAAGTTTATCAGAAGCTTGGTCTAAAATTCCTGAAAAATTAGCTTTTTATGATTACATCGGCAATAATCCGGCAAAGGGGGGATTGTTTAGAGCGGGCTCAATGGACAATGGAGATGGAATAGCCGTCGGTTGGTTAGGACATCCTATCTTTAGAGATAAAGAGGGGCGTGAACTTTTTGTACGTCGTATGCCTACTTTTTTTGAAACATTTCCGGTTGTTTTGGTAGACGGAGACGGAATTGTTAGAGCCGATGTTCCTTTTCGAAGGGCAGAATCGAAGTATAGTGTCGAACAAGTAGGTGTAACTGTTGAGTTCTATGGTGGCGAACTCAATGGAGTCAGTTATAGTGATCCCGCTACTGTGAAAAAATATGCTAGACGTGCTCAATTGGGTGAAATTTTTGAATTAGATCGTGCTACTTTGAAATCGGATGGTGTTTTTCGTAGCAGTCCAAGAGGTTGGTTTACTTTTGGACATGCTTCGTTTGCTCTGCTCTTCTTTTTCGGACACATTTGGCATGGTGCTAGAACCTTATTCAGAGATGTTTTTGCTGGTATCGACCCAGATTTGGATGCTCAAGTAGAATTTGGAGCATTCCAAAAACTTGGAGATCCAACTACAAGAAGACAAGTAGTCTGATAGAACATTCTTTTGTTCCTTTTCGACTTTATTTTATTTTGTTTTTGTTGTGATTTGAATTTGACATAGGGAACCGGATAAATCTTGATTTGAATCATTGCATTTTGTTTTACTCTTGTTCTTTCTTTTTCTTTATCCGGGAGAGGATCCCCCAAAAACAGGTATGAAAGCTATAATTGTAAACCACGATCAAATCTATGGAAGCATTGGTTTATACATTCCTCTTAGTCTCGACTTTAGGAATAATTTTTTTCGCTATCTTTTTTAGAGAACCCCCTAAAGTTCCAACTAAAAAGATGAAATGATTTTTAATTATCTCAATTGAAGTAATGAGCCTCCCAATATCTCAATATTGGGAGGCTCATTACTTCAACTAGTCCCCATGTTCTTCGAATGGATCTCTTAGTTGTTGAGAGGGTTGCCCAAAAGCAGTATATAAGGCATACCCAGTAAAACTTACAAGTAAACCAGATATAGAGATGGCAACTAGGGTTGCTGTTTCCATTATTATATAATTTCAAGACCACAATGGATCTGATAAGATCCTTTATTTACAGCGGAATGGTATACAAAGTCAACAGATCTCAATGAATAAAAAATAGGACTTATGGCTACACAAACCGTTGAGGGTAGTTCTAGATCTGGTCCAAGACGAACTGTTGTAGGGGATTTATTGAAACCATTGAATTCAGAATATGGTAAAGTAGCTCCGGGGTGGGGAACTACTCCTTTGATGGGTGTTGCAATGGCTCTATTTGCGATATTTCTATCTATTATTTTGGAGATTTATAATTCGTCCATTTTACTGGACGGAATTTCTATGAATTAGATTCACAAGAACCGACTAACTAGCTTTTCAATAGAAAGTAAAGTTAAGCATTTAGGTCTTTGATTTTTAGCCCATTCCTTTTTGATTTGGTAGTTCGACCGTGGAATTTCTTTGTTTCTGTATTTCCGGAATATGAGTGTGTGACTTGTTATAATTGATCCTATTGATAGTACAGAACATAAAATAGATCTGTCATCTTGATAGAGATGGTTTTACCCCATCAGATATTTATTCTAGTATCTGGAGCACGGAATATAGAAAATAGATTCGAAAGTATTAGAA